GCTTTTAATGTTGGATTTTTTAGCATTGGGGGGGGTCCTTTAAATTCAATAGAGATTTTTGGGCTAATATTTGGGGAAATTTGCGGCAAAATAATGCGATGTGTATGTATATATATATATATAACGCGGATCGCTAGCCCATATCTCAACTTGCTGGCCCGCACGTTCTCGAACCTTCCTTGGTTTTGGGGTTTGACAAGGATAACAGGATTTGCTGAGCGTAGGGGGTAGGGGGGTTTGTCGCGCAGAAGCCGAAAGGGGGGGCATATATATAGGGGTAAGTTGAAGAAGGAATGAATATGATATGCACTTGAGTTAGAAATATGTAATTCTTGAGTTATGTCTTTTAATAATTGACCTACTTTGACTTAAGCAAGGAATATGTTCAACCTTGATTTATTGTTTGAGCCTGCACTCTGATATGCAAGGTGAAAGGTAACCAAAAAGGAGAACCCCTATGCATATAAAAGAATGCCCGGCATGCGGGGTTAATGAGGAGTATGTACTCACATCATATAATCATATGCCAGATATAATTATCCGAGGGTGGAATCCTACAGTCATGTCCGTGAGATAGGAACCAGATGCAAGTAATAGTTCACTCTATACAACCCCCACGATTATTGTCCCTGATTCTATCATGCATAATATGCATTCATATAAGTCAGTTGGTGATCTCTTACTACATTAATATGTTTTTTTTAAATGTTAGTTGATTATTTCAAGGAAAAATTTGAGAGCCAATTATAGGGGAATAATCTATTTCCCAGGTCTAAATAAATTATTTGTGAATTTTAATAATTAGGTTTATGTACGTCTTGGACGTTAGTACTTGCTTTGGGGTTAATATAAATGAATGGTGATAATACATATATATGTACTAATGCATTATGTAATATAATGCATATATATGCACTAAACCATATAGGTTACTATCAGAAGATAGTTTAATTTAGAATTCTGGCTTTGGGAGCCAGGGGTGGGAGTTAAAATCTCTCTTTTCTGGGCGCTAGGGGGGAATTTAACCTCCGATCTTCGGATTACAAGACCGATGCTTTTATACTAAGCTACTAGGGCAAGCTCATTTTAGTGCTTTATTTTCTACTCATCCTGCTAGTGGACTAAGGATGAGGAATAATGCGAAGTAAAGGACTGATGCGATTTGTCCAATAATGATGTACGGATGCTCTACGGGCATACCTCCAATTCATGTCAGGATAATCATATCTGCCACTAAGGTTCAGAATAGGAATTGAGTGATTGGGCGGAATGTTAGTCCTCGTTGTTTTGAGGTATGTAAGATTGGAACTACTATTAGTACTAGAATAGAGAATAGTAATGCAAGAACCCCTCCTAGTTTATTTGGAATTGATCGTAGGATGGCGTAGGCAAATAGGAAATATCATTCGGGCTTAATATGTGGTGGGGTAACTAGCGGGTTAGCCGGGGTAAAATTTTCCGGGTCTCCCAATAGATTTGGGGAAAATAATGCTAATGATGTAAGAGCTAATAGTATTACTACAAATCCTAGAAGGTCTTTATATGAAAAGTATGGGTGGAAAGAAATTTTATCTGCGTCAGAGTTTAGTCCGGCTGGGTTGTTTGATCCTGTTTCGTGTAGAAAGAGTAGGTGGAGGATGGTTGCGGCGGCGACGATAAATGGTAGGAGGAAGTGGAATGCGAAGAATCGTGTAAGTGTTGCATTATCTACTGAGAAGCCACCCCAGATTCACTGAACAAGTATGTCTCCTATGTAGGGAACTGCTGATAATAAATTTGTAATTACTGTAGCGCCTCAGAAGGACATTTGTCCTCATGGGAGAACGTAACCAACGAAGGCTGTTATTATAACCAGAAGGAGTAGAACTACTCCAATGTTTCAGGTTTCTTTATATAGGTAGGATCCGTAGTATAGGCCACGGGCAATATGCATATAAATACAGATGAAGAAGAATGATGCGCCGTTAGCGTGAACATTGCGGATTAGTCAGCCATAATTTACATCTCGGCAGATGTGAACTACTGATGAGAATGCAGTTGAGATGTCAGAAGTATAATGTATAGCTAGGAATAGTCCGGTTAGGATTTGGGTAATTAAACATAATCCTAGGAGGGACCCAAAGTTTCATCATACAGAAATATTGGAGGGTGTTGGAAGATCGACTAGTGCGTCGTTGGCGATTTTAATTAGTGGGTGGGTTTTTCGTAGGCTTGCCATTATTGTTCTTGTAGTTGAACTACAACGGTGGTTCTTCAAGTCACTGGTCTCGGTTAAAGTCCGAGCAAGAATTATGACTTATTTTATGTTTTTGTTATTGATAGCTTTGGTCGTAGGTTTAATTGCTGTTGCTTCTAATCCTACACCTTATTTCGCTGCCTTGGGTTTAGTGGTAGCAGCGGGGGTGGGGTGTGGAATTTTAGTTGGTTATGGAGGTTCTTTTTTATCCTTGGTTCTTTTTTTAATTTATCTAGGGGGGATGCTCGTGGTATTTGCTTATTCAGCGGCTTTGGCTGCTGAGCCTTTTCCGGAAGCTTGAGGAAGTCGTTCTGTAGCTGGGTATGTACTAGTATATTTATTAGGAGTTGTGTTGGCAGCCGGATTATTTTGAGGGGGGTGATATGAAGGTTCTTGGGTAGTTATAGATGGGTTAAAGGAGTTTTCTATATTACGGGGTGATGTTAGTGGTGTGGCTATTATATATTCTTTTGGCGGGGCGATGTTAGTAATTTGTGCATGGGTATTACTTTTAACTTTGCTGGTAGTGTTGGAGCTTACTCGGGGCCTGAGTCGTGGCACTCTTCGAGCTGTTTAGATAAGGGTTAGGAGAATGGCTAAGGTTAGGGTCAGGAGGAAGATAGTTAAGTAAGTTTTGATTATGCCTCGTTGGATGTCGCTGGTAATTTTTGATATCATTATTTGAGTTAGTGCTAATCCTTTTGGTCCTGAGATTTCAAGTCATGTTTGGTCAAATTTAGTTGCAATTGATTGTCCTAAGGTTAGGTTAAGTTTAGGGGGAAGTCGGTGAATCATTGCGGGGAAGTATCCTAGTATGTTTGAGAAATGGTGTAGAGGAATTGTAGGGGTAATTTTAACTTGTTTATTGGTTATGGTTGTGAGTTCTATGGCCACTAAGAGTCCAATGATAGTTACTATGAGGGCTGCTAGTTTAAGGGTAGTTGGCATTGTTATAATAGGCGTTTTTGAGGGTAGGAAGTTGGACGTGATAATAAGTCCTGCAACAATGCTTCCTCAGGCAAGTCGTTTGATCGGGTTAATTACTAGTGGGTTGTTTTCATTGATGGGGGACAGCGGCAGGAATCGTGGAGATCCCATGGTCACGAAAATTACTACTCGGAAGCTGTAGACTGCGGTGAATGATGTGGCAATTAGTGTCAGGGTTAGGGCTCAGGCGTTGAGGTAGGAGGTGTTTAGGGCTTCGATGATAGCATCTTTTGAGAAGAAGCCAGCTAGGAATGGGGTCCCTGTTAATGCCAGGCTACCAATTGTAAGGTAGGTCGAGGTGGCGGGCATCAGGTTGTGGAGGCCTCCTATTTTTCGGATATCTTGCTCGTCATTTAGGCTGTGAATAATTGATCCGGAACATAAGAATAGCATGGCCTTGAAGAACGCGTGCGTGCAGATGTGAAGAAATGCTAGTTGTGGTTGGTTTAGTCCAATTGTAACTATTATTAGGCCCAATTGACTGGATGTTGAGAAAGCTACAATTTTTTTGATGTCATTTTGGGTTAAGGCACAGGTGGCTGTGAATAGTGTGGTGAGTGCTCCTAAGCAGAGGCAAATTGTTAAGGCTAGGCCATTGTTCTCTATTAAGGGGTGAAGACGAATTAATAGGAAAATTCCTGCAACAACTATAGTGCTTGAGTGAAGTAGGGCAGATACTGGCGTAGGGCCCTCCATGGCAGAAGGGAGTCAAGGATGTAGGCCGAATTGGGCCGATTTTCCTGTTGCTGCAAGGATTAGTCCGATTAGAGGAATTGTTATATCGAAGTTTTTTGATAGAAAGAAGATTTGTTGAATTTCTCAAGAGTTAAGGTTTATTGCAAATCAGGCTATACTTAAGATTAGCCCAATGTCTCCTACTCGGTTATAAATGACGGCTTGAAGGGCTGCTGTGTTAGCATCTGCTCGTCCATATCATCATCCAATTAGTAGAAATGATATAATTCCTACTCCTTCTCAGCCAATGAAAAGTTGAAATATGTTGTTAGCTGTAACTAGGGTAATTATGGCTACAAGGAATAAAAGGAGATATTTAAAAAACCGGTTTATGTTAGGGTCGGAGTGTATATATCATAATGCAAACTCTAGAATAGATCAGGTTACATAGAGGGCAATTGGTGTAAAAATAAGAGAGTAGTGGTCAAATTTAAAGCTGATGTTTGTGTCAAATATAAGTGTATTTATTCATTGTCAATTTGTAGTAACACTCTCTACACCTTGGTCTAGGAAAATTATGAGTGGGAGGAGACTAATAAAGAATGAGGTGCTGACGGCAGTTTTAACGTGCGTACTTGCTCATTCGGGGTTTTGTGGCTTTGGGCTTAGTGTTGTTAGTAGGGGTAGCATAAGGAGTATAGGAACTAGGATTAGTGAAGATGACATAATTAAAGTTGTTGAATTCATAGCTTCCACTTGGATTTGCACCAAGAGTTTTTGGTTCCTAAGACCAATGGATGAACTGTTATCCTTCAGAAGCGTGAGGAAGCCGCGGATTTTAACCGCGGTGCATAAGGATTAGCAGTACTTATTGATTTCTGTCCTTCCTTGGTGAGTAAGGGGATTTTAACTCCTGTCTTTAGAATCACAATCTAATATTTTGGTTAAACTATACTTACTAGTAACATCAGCCTCACATGAGTTCTGGCTTTGCCACAAGGAGAATAACTGGAATTAGGTGAAGGGCTATTAATAAATGTTCTCGGGTGTGGAATGGGGGGAGTTTAGTGATGTGATTAGGTGTTGGACCTCGTTGGGATATAAGGAATATGTAGAGGGAGTAGCCTGCTGTAATCAATGTTCCTGCCCCTGTGAGTGCAATAGTTCATGGTGATCAATTGAATAGTGTTGTAATAATCATTAATTCTCCTATTAAATTAGGTAATGGGGGTAATGCTAAGTTGGCTAGGTTAGCAATAAATCATCAGACTGCTGTTAATGGAAAAATTATTTGTAGGCCTCGGGCAAGAATTATGGTTCGGCTGTGGGTTCGTTCATAGGCTGTGTTAGCCAGACAAAATAGTATTGAGGATACTAGTCCGTGGGCAATTATTAGAATAATAGCTCCTGAAAATCCTCATGGGGTTTGGATTAAAATTCCTCCAGCTACAAGTCCCATATGACTTACAGATGAATAGGCGATTAGGGATTTAAGGTCTGTTTGTCGAAGGCAAATAGACCCTGTTATGATAATACCTCATAGTGCTAAAATAATAAATGGATACACTAGTTCTTTAGATAGGGGATCTAGCATAATTATCATTCGTATTATTCCATATCCCCCTAGTTTTAGTAAAACTGCTGCTAGTACTATAGACCCTGCGACAGGGGCTTCTACGTGTGCTTTTGGTAGTCATAGGTGGACTCCATATAAGGGTATTTTAACTAAAAATGCAATTAAGCAGCCGGCTCATCAAATTTTATGGCCTCAAGAATTGAGGAGTAGTGGTTGGGAGTATTGAATTACCAGTATAGATAGTGTTCCGGTGGATTGTTGAAGTAGGAGTAGGGCAACTAATAATGGTAGGGATCCTGCTAGGGTATAGAATAGGAAGTAGGTCCCTGCGTTGAGGCGTTCGGTTTGGTTACCTCATCGGGTAATAATAATTAAGGTTGGGATGAGTGTAGCTTCAAATATGATATAAAATATGATGATTTCGGTGGCGCCGAATGCTATAATTAAGAAGGTTTGTAATGAGGTGAGAAGGGTGATGTATAGACGTTGTCGGCTAACGGGCTCCGGATTGACGTGATTTTGGCTAGCTAGAATCATTAGTGGAAGAAGTCAGCATGTCAGTACTAAAAGGGGGGTTGATAGTGGATCCGTGGCTAAGTATGAATTAGATATGGCCCATCCAGTTTCTGATGTTCATTTTAATCATGTGAGGCTAATAAGGGCAATCAGGAGGCTATGTGCGGTTGTGGTTGTTCATAGTCACTTAGGGGAGGTTAATCAAATTGTTGGAAATAGTATAACAGTAGGGATTAGTACTTTTAGCATTGTAGAAGATTAAGGTTTTGTAGGCGGTCAGTTCCGTGGGTTCGGGCTGTGGCTACCAGAAGTGCAAGGCCTGTGCTTGCTTCGCAGGCGGAGAAAGCTAGTAGTAATATTGGGGCTGCGGAGAAACTTGTTGATTCGAATTGTAAGGCCCATAGGGCTAGTGCAATAAATAGGGATAATATTATTCCTTCTAAGCATAGGAGTGCGGAGAGTAGGTGGGTACGGTGGAATGCTAGTCCTATCAATCCTAAGATAAATGCTGAGCTGAAGCTAAAATGTACTGGTGTCATAAGGGGGTTATGGATTTAAACCATAATTTTCTGAGCCGAAATCAGAGGTCTTACTTTGGACTAACTCCCTATTCTGCTCATTCTAGGCCACCTTGAGTTCATTCATAAATTAGTCCTAGGGTTAGCAAGATTAGGACTGTAGTGGCTCAAAAGAATGTTCCGGTGGGGTTATGGAGTTGATCTCCTCATGGCAGGGGAAGGAGGAGGGCGATTTCTAGGTCAAATAAGAGAAATAGGATAGCTACTAAGAAGAATCGTAGCGAGAACGGTAGTCGGGCAGATCCTAGCGGGTCAAATCCGCATTCATAGGGGGATAGCTTTTCTGCGTCTGGGTTTATTTGTGGTAATCAAAAAGACACGATTGCCAGGATTGAGGATAGGGCTACTGTAATGGTAAGGATAGTTATAATTAGATTCATTATCTTTCCCTGGGGTTTAACCAAGACTAAATGATTGGAAGTCACTTGTACTAACTTTAATACTAGAAAGATTATGAGCCTCATCAATAGATGGATACGTAGAGGAATAGTCATACTACGTCAACAAAGTGTCAATATCAAGCGGCGGCTTCAAAGCCAAAGTGATGTTCGGATGTAAAGTGGTATTGGATTTGGCGGAGGAGACAGACGGCCAGGAATGATGATCCAATAATAACATGTAGTCCATGGAATCCTGTGGCTACAAAGAATGTAGAGCCGTATACTCCGTCTGCAATTGTAAAGGGTGCTTCGTAATACTCCATGGCTTGAAGGGCAGTAAAATAGAGTCCTAGTACGATTGTGAGTGCGAGAGATTGGATAGCTTGTTTTCGTTCACCCTCTATGATGCTGTGGTGGGCTCATGTGACTGTTACTCCCGATGCTAGTAGTACGGCTGTGTTGAGGAGAGGAACTTCAAAGGGGTCTAATGTAGTAATTCCTGTTGGGGGTCAGCATCCTCCCAGCTCAGGTGTTGGTGCTAAGCTTGAGTGGTAGAAAGCTCAGAAGAATCCTAGGAAGAAGAATACTTCAGAAGTAATAAATAGGATTATTCCATAACGCAGTCCTTTTTGCACTGGTGGTGGTGGGTGACCTTGGAATGTTCCTTCTCGGATAATGTCACGTCATCATTGGAATATTGTAAGAAGCAGAAGAATTATTCCAAGGGTTATTAGTGTTGTTGAGTGGAAGTGGAACCAGATTGCTAGGCCGGATGTTATTAATAGAGCACCGACGGCTCCGGTTAGTGGTCATGGGCTTGGATCAACCATATGATATGCATGTGCTTGGTGGGCCATTAGACGTTTTCTTGTAGGTAGAGGCTTAGGAGTAGTACAAATACATAAGCTTGAATCATTGCTACTGCAACTTCTAGGAGTGTTAGGAGGAAGAGAACAGCGGCAGTTAAGATGGCTACTGTTGGTATTATTGGTAGTAATACGAACACGGCTGTGGCAATAAGTTGAATTAATAAGTGGCCTGCAGTTAAGTTGGCTGTAAGTCGAACGCCTAGGGCTAGTGGTCGGATAAACAGGCTGATGGTTTCAATAATAATTAACACAGGAATTAAGGGGATGGGTGTTCCTTCTGGTAAGAGGTGTCCGAGGGCAACAGTTGGCTGGTTTCGCATTCCAATAATTACGGTGGCGAGTCATAGAGGTACGGCGAATCCTATATTTAATGATAGCTGGGTGGTAGGTGTGAAAGTATACGGGAGAAGGCCTAGCATGTTAATAGTAATAAGGAATACTATTAATGAGGCCAATAGAAGTGCCCATTTGTGTCCTCCTACATTTAGGGGTATTATTAATTGATTGGTAAATCGGTTAATAAATCATGTTTGGAGGGTGATAAGTCGGTTGTTGATTCATCGGGATGGTGGAGTTGGGAAGAGGAGTCATGGGAGTGCAATGGCAACGGCAATAAGTGGAATTCCTAGGAAGGATGGGCTTGCGAATTGGTCGAAGAAGCTTACTATCATGGTCAGTCTCAGGGTTCTGTTTTGTGTTTTTCTTCACTTATTGGGGTGGGTTCATTTGGTGTGGTGTGATTTAAGATTTTAGTTGGAATGATGGTGAGAAAGACGATTCATGAGAATACTAGAATTGCAAATCAGGGGTTAGGGTTTAATTGGGGCATTTCACTAGAGGTGGTCGGTAGGCACCAAACTTTGGCTTAAAAGGCCAACGCTTTGTCCAATAATTAGCTTTCTAGTGAGGCGTCTTCTAGTATTAATGAGGATCAGCTCTCGAAGTGCTCTAGTGGGACTGCTTCAACTACAATGGGCATAAAGCTGTGGTTTGCCCCGCAGATTTCAGAACACTGTCCGTAGAATACACCTGGGCGTGAGGCAATGAAGGCCGTTTGGTTTAGTCGGCCCGGCACTGCGTCTATTTTCACGCCTAGGGATGGGACGGCCCAAGAGTGTAGTACATCTTCGGCGGATACTAGGACACGAACTGGTGATTCTATAGGGACTACTATTCGGTGATCTGTTTCCAGGAGTCGGAATTGGCCGGGCGTAAGGTCTTGGGTTGGAATTATATAAGAGTCGAAGCCCAGATCTTCATAGTCTGTATATTCATAGCTTCAATATCATTGGTGACCCATGGCTTTAATTGTTAGATGGGGGTCATTGATTTCGTCTATAAGGTATAAAATTCGAAGGGATGGTAAAGCAATCAGAACTAAGATGACAGCTGGTAGAATAGTTCATACAATTTCGATTTCTTGGGAATCTAAAATGTACTTGTTGGTAAGTTTGGTTGAAACCATGGCAATAATAATATAAAGTACTAGAGTACTAATTAAAAATACAATTATTAGGGCGTGGTCATGGAAGTGAAGAAGTTCTTCTATAACGGGTGATGCCGCGTCTTGGAATCCTAGTTGCGTGGGATGTGCCATTAAGCTTATGGGCTTAAGACATACAGGGATTTAACCTGCAATTTCACCTCGACAAGGTGATGTAATTTGCATATTTTACTAATGTCTTTAGAAGAAAGTGACAGAGTGGTTATGTGACTGGCTTGAAACCAGTATATGGGGGTTCAATTCCTTCCTTTCTCGTTAGTTTGATTGAACTTGTACAAATGCTGGTTCTTCAAATGTGTGGTATGGTGGAGGGCAGCCGTGAAGTCATTCTACATTTGTTATAGTTAATTCTACTGAGGATACTTCTCGTTTAGCGGCAAAGGCTTCTCATAGGATGAACAGGAACATAATTACTGCTACTAGGGAGATAAGTGATCCAATGGATGATACTGTGTTTCATAGGGTATAGGCGTCTGGGTAGTCGGAGTACCGTCGTGGCATTCCTGCTAGGCCTAGGAAGTGTTGTGGGAAGAAAGTAAGGTTTACGCCAATAAATATTACCCCAAAATGAATTTTTGTTCAGGTATCATTTAGAGTATATCCTGTAAATAGGGGGAATCAGTGAACGAAGGCTGCCATAATGGCAAATACGGCACCTATTGATAATACATAGTGGAAGTGTGCAACTACATAATATGTGTCGTGAAGTACAATATCTAGTGATGAGTTGGCTAGAACAATTCCTGTTAGTCCCCCTACTGTAAATAGGAAAATGAACCCAAGGGCTCATAGCATGGGTGTTTCTCATTTAATAGACCCCCCGTGGAGTGTGGCTAGTCAGCTAAATACTTTTACACCTGTTGGGATAGCAATAATTATTGTAGCGGATGTAAAGTATGCACGAGTGTCTACGTCTATTCCGACAGTGAACATGTGGTGGGCCCATACAATAAATCCTAGGAGGCCAATAGCCATCATGGCTCAGACCATTCCTATGTAGCCGAAAGGTTCTTTTTTGCCTGCATAATAAGCTACAACGTGTGAGATAATACCAAATCCTGGTAAAATAAGAATATAAACTTCTGGGTGACCAAAGAATCAGAATAGATGTTGATATAAGATTGGGTCTCCTCCTCCTGCTGGGTCAAAGAATGTTGTGTTAAGGTTTCGGTCTGTAASGAGTATTGTAATTCCAGCAGCTAAGACTGGTAGGGATAGAAGAAGAAGGACGGCTGTTACGAGTACGGCTCAGACRAATAGRGGTGTTTGGTATTGGGAAATGGCTGGTGGTTTTATGTTAATAGTTGTRGTAATAAAATTAATAGCCCCTAAAATTGATGATACACCTGCTAAGTGAAGCGAAAAGATTGTTAGGTCTACGGATGCTCCAGCATGGGCAAGATTGCCTGCGAGTGGCGGGTAAACTGTTCAGCCTGTTCCAGCCCCGGCTTCAACCCCAGAAGAAGCAAGTAGCAGGAGGAAAGAAGGGGGTAGAAGTCAGAAACTTATATTATTTATTCGTGGGAATGCTATGTCAGGTGCTCCAATCATTAGTGGTACAAGTCAGTTTCCGAACCCTCCAATAAGAATTGGTATGACTATAAAGAAAATTATTACGAAGGCATGGGCAGTAACAATAACATTATAAATTTGATCGTCGCCCAGAAGTGATCCGGGTTGACTTAGTTCGGCTCGAATGAGAAGGCTTAGGGCGGTTCCCACTATTCCGGCTCAGGCACCAAATACAAGATAAAGGGTACCAATGTCTTTGTGGTTTGTAGAAAAGAATCAGCGTGTAATTGCCACAGGTAGGGTAGCCGAGTGCTCAGGCGGCGGGTTGTAGCCCCGAAGACAGAGGTTTAAGTCCTCTCCTTATCACCAGCTCCGTGGTGAAGAAACATGTTGGATTGCAAATCCAGAGACGTAGATTAGTAGTCTGCCGGGGCTTTTCCCGCCTTTCTAGGCTATAGGCGGGAAAAGTAGATGGATGCTCGCTGGCTTGAGCGCTTAGCTGTTAACTAAGAGTTTGTAGGATCGAGGCCTTCCCATCTAGAAAGGCCTTAGTTTAATAAAAACATTTGATTTGCAATCAGAAAATGCAAGATAGACTCTTGTAGGTCTTATCAGGGACTAGAAGATTTTCACTTCTACTTAGAGCTTTGAAGGCTCTTGGTCTAATATTATCCTAAGTCCCTAGGTGACCAGTATTAAAATAGCTGGGGTTATTGGTAGAAGTCCTAGGGCAATTGTGGTAGATAGTGTTAGGGGAAGAGATGATTGGGTCGTTTGAGTTCGTCAGGGGGCAATTGAATTGGATGTATTAGGAGAAATTGTTAGTGTTATTGCGTAACAGAGGCGCAGGTAGAAGTAAAGGCTTAGTAGGGCAGCTAGGGCTATGATTGTGGCGGTAGCTGGAAGGTTTTGTTTTGCCAATTCTTGCAGGATTAGTCATTTTGGCATAAATCCTGTAAGTGGGGGTAGGCCTCCTAATGATAACAGTACCAGGGCAGTGGTTGTTGTTAGAATTGGATTTTTTGATCAAACTATTGCGAGAGTATTAATTTTTGTTGCAGATGATGCTTTTAGGGTGAGGAATGCTGCTGATGTTATAAAAATATATGTTCCTAAGGCAAGAAGGGTTAATTGTGGGGCGTATTGGAGAATAATAATTATTCAGCCTATGTGTGCAATTGAAGAGTAGGCTAGGATTTTTCGTAGTTGGGTTTGGTTTAATCCTCCTCATCCCCCAATTAATGTGGATATTATTCCTAAAGTTGTTAATAGTATTGGGTCAGCGGCTTGGGCTATTTGAATAATAAGGGCGAATGGGGCGAGTTTTTGTCATGTTGATAAAATTAATCCTGTTAGCAGGTCTAGTCCTTGTAGGACTTCTGGTATTCAGAAGTGCATTGGTGCTAGTCCAATTTTAAGTGCTAGGGCAATAATAATTATTGTGCTAGCAAGAGGATTTGATATATTATTTATGTCTCATTCTCCTGTAATTCAAGCATTTGTTGTGCTTGCAAATATAATTATTGCTGCTGCGGTGGCTTGGGTTAGGAAATATTTTGTGGTAGCTTCTACTGCACGGGGGTGGTGGTGTTGTGCTATTAAAGGGATAATCGCTAGGGTGTTGATTTCTAATCCTATTCAGGCTAATAGTCAGTGGGAGCTAGCAAAGGTTAAGGTGGTCCCTAATCCTAAGCTGGATAGTAGGATTGCAAGTACGTAGGGGTTCATTGATGGAGGAGGGACTTTAACCGTCATGTTCGGGGTATGGGCCCGAAAGCTTAATTAGCTGACCCCATCCTAGAAAGTGGTGTAGAGGAAGCACTAAGAGTTTTGATCTCTTGGGCATGGGTTCGACTCCCTTCTTTCTAAGAACTGAGGGGATTTTAGCCCCTATAGGCCACTCTATCAAAGTGGTCCCTAGGCATTCGGGCACAGTTCCTGAATTATAGTTGTGGGGGAAGGCCTGCTAGTGCAATTGGTAGGGCAATATGTCATAGAACCAAGGCCAAGGTTAGGGGAAGGAAATTCTTTCACACGAGATGTATGAGTTGGTCATATCGGAATCGTGGATAAGAAGCTCGTACTCATAGGAATATAATAGATAGTAGTGCTGCTTTAGTTATTAGACTAATTGTTGTTAGTTCTGGAATATGATGAATGTGTGACGTTCCTAAAAATAGTACAGCTGATAAAGTATTTATTAATAAAATGTTTGCATATTCGGCTAGGAAAAATAGGGCGAAAGGTCCTCCTGCATATTCTACATTAAAACCAGATACCAATTCTGATTCCCCCTCTGTTAAGTCAAATGGTGCTCGGTTTGTTTCTGCTAGGGTAGAAATATATCATATTGCAGCTAAAGGTCAGGCGGGGGCTAATAATCAAATACTTTCTTGAGCCGTATTAAATGTTTGTAGGGTATATCCTCCTGAGAAAATAATAACAGATAGGAGAATTAGTCCGAGGCTTACTTCATAAGAAATTGTTTGGGCAACCGCTCGTAGGGCTCCAATTAGTGCATATTTTGAATTTGACGCTCAGCCTGATCCAAGAATGGAATATACTGCGAGGCTTGATAGGGCCAGGATAAATAGGACCCCTAAGTTTAGGTCAATTACTGGGTAAGGTATGGGTATAGGCGCTCATAGTGTTAAGGCTAGAGTTAATGCAAGAATAGGGGCGGCTAAAAATAAAAATGGGGAAGATGTGGAAGGGCGGACAGGTTCTTTAATGAATAGTTTTACTCCATCGGCGATGGGCTGTAGAAGTCCATAAGGTCCTACCACGTTCGGCCCTTTTCGTAGTTGTATATATCCTAGTACTTTACGTTCAATTAGAGTTAGGAAAGCTACTGCTAGTAAAACAGGCACAATGTAGGCTAGGGGGTTAATTAGGTGATTTATTAGAGTGTTTAGCATAAACTGGGAAGAGGATTTGAACCTCTGGTTTAAAGGGCTTAGGCCTTTCGCAATTAACCATGCTCTGCCACCCCAGTATGCCCTTATTTCGGGTGGTTGGGGTTTTGGCCCTCCCTTTATTTAATTTATTTGTTTTCATTAATTAGGGGTGGGGCGTGCTTTAAGTATGGGCCCCTCTTTTCCGATCCTTTCGTACTAGGAAAAGTAGCGTTACAGATAGAAACTGACCTGGATTACTCCGGTCTGAACTCAGATCACGTAGGACTTTAATCGTTGAACAAACGAACCCTTAATAGCGGCTGCACCATTAGGATGTCCTGATCCAACATCGAGGTCGTAAACCCCCTCGTCGATATGGACTCTGGGAGAGGATTGCGCTGTTATCCCTAGGGTAACTTGGTTCGTTGATCGGCCTTATTAGCCGGATCATTTCTGGTCAGATGTTCTGTGGCTTAGAGATGTCTCTCTTGGTTTTAGGGGTTTGGCCCATTCCACTCGGAGGCTTGTTTTTCCTCCGTGGTCGCCCCAACCGAAGGTAAAATTTCAGGCTCCACTAAGTTTTTGCTTTTTACTAAGTTGCTTAACGTGGTTGAATTTTGTACCTTAAGCTCCAAAGGGTCTTCTCGTCTTGTATGTTTATACCCGCTTCTGCACGGATAGATCAATTTCACTGACTTGAAGGGGGAGACAGTTAAGCCCTCGTTTAGCCATTCATACAGGTCTCTATTTAAAAGACAAGTGATTGCGCTACCTTTGCACGGTCAAAATACCGCGGCCGTTGAACCCGTAGTCACTGGGCAGGCTGGACCTCCTATACTCAGTTTAGTTGCAGGAGGCGATGTTTTTGGTAAACAGGCGAGGCTTGTGTTTGCCGAGTTCCTTCCCTTTCTTTTAGTCTTTCCTTTAAAAATAGCACTCCAGTGTGGGGTTAACGATTGTTAAGCTGTGGGGTTTTCTTGGTTTTTTTGTTGTTCACATTACTCTCTTGGGTTGGGTTCGTTAATTTCCAGTGGTTTGTCCGATCTGGTTTACACTTGTGCTTGGAGAAGATCAGGTCTTCTTGTTACTCATTCTAGCATAATCTCTTCCATGTGGGCATGGGTTAGCCTGATATTGCTAGGGGAATAAGATTTTTCTATCAGTATAATAAACTTCCTTCTGTCTGAGCTTTAACGCTTTCTATTTAGATGGCTGCTTTTAGGCCCACTAAAACAGTATGTTTTATATATTATGATCTTTATCCTCCTGTGAAGGTTGTATCCTTTGTTAGAGGGGCTGTACCCCCTTTAACTAACTCTCGTGTATTTCCCTTGTTGTCTTAGTGTTATGTCTCCTGATTTGGGGCGTACGAGGCTGAACTTCTATCCACTTCTCAGGCAACCAGCTATCACCAGGTTCGGTAGGTCTGTCACTTCTACCCGGAGCTCTTCCCACTCTTTTGCCACAGAGACGGGTTAGCCCTAAATTTAAATAGGCTGTCTCGGGGTAGCTCACCTGGTTTCGGGGTTTCAAACTAAAGGTCTCTTTGCTTGAGGGTGCTGGCTAAATCATGATGCAAAAGGTACAAGGTTTAGTCTTTGTTTTTTAGTGCTTATATGGGTTATTTCATTTCTCTTTCAGCTTTCCCTTGCGGTACTTTTTCTATTGCTTTGGATTGAACCTTTTCTGTCTCCCATACTCAGGTAAAAAAATGGTTTAGTTTATGGTGTTATGTTATGTTTTGTTATTAATATTGTTGGGTTAAATAAGTGATTAAGCTAGCTGTTTGGCTCAGGGCGATCCAATTTGCATGGATGTCTTCTCGGTGTAAGTGAGATGCTTAACTAACTCAGCCACACCCTGGGTTTAATCCAAGTGCACCTTCCGGTACACTTACCATGTTACGACTTGCCTCCCCTTGTCAGTGCTTTGGTGTTAAGTATCTTTGTTGCGTTTTGACAGGGGAGAGTGACGGGCGGTGTGTACGCGTCTCAGAGCCGGGTTCAAAAGGACACTCTGCTTCCTTTTTACTACTAAATCCTCCTTCAAGCACTATTTCATGTTGCATATTCGTAGTGTTCTGTGATAGAAAATGTAGCCCATTTCTTCCCACTTCGTGCGCTACACCTCGACCTGACGTTCTGGGTTGTGCCCATTTTGCTTACTTTTATTACCTTCACAGGGTAAGCTGACGACGGCGGTATATAGGCTGGGATGACTAGAAGTGGTGAGGTTTAACGGGGGTTATCGGTTCTAGAACAGGCTCCTCTAGGGGGGTCTGAGGCACCGTCAGGTCCTTTGGGTTTCAAGCTAATGCTCGTAGTACCCGGGCGGACGTCTAATTGTAGTTGGACGTCTAGGTTTACGGCTGAGCATAGTGGGGTATCTAATCCCAGTTTGTTTCTCAGCTTTCGTGGGGTCAGGTGGGCTTATTAAAGCTACTTTCGTATGATTGGGCTTCGGACACCTAGAAGCGTATGACGGCCAAAGGGCCATTTGGCTTTAAAAATATTTTGTGCTCCTTAACCACCCTTTACGCCGTGGTGTTATCAACTAGGGCCTCTCGTTTAACCGCGGTGGCTGGCACGAGTTTTACCGGCCCTTTTAACCCTGACTGAGTCAAGTTTTCACTTATGGCTTAATGTTTATCACTGCTGAATTCCCTTGGGGGTGTGGCTTGGCCAGGCGTCTTGGGCTAAAATTTGTGCCTGATGCCCGCTCCTCGTCCCCGGGCAGGGGATTGAGGGCATACTCACGGGACTGCGGAGACTTGCATGTGTAAGTCGGGTAAGAGCTGATAATAAGGTCAGGACCATGCCTTTATGCATGCGGAGTTTCTTAGGACCCATCTTAACATCTTCAGTGTTATGCTTTGTATTAAGCTACGCTAGC